ATATTGAACCAGATCGCTAATCCAATACCAGAATATTAGGAGGACTCTTCTAACCACAGAAAAAAAATATGTCTATGTAATTGTCAGCAAAGTTGTTTCTTTTTTTTTATCCAAAAAATCTTCTTACCTTATTTTATACATAGGTCATCCCATCACGTCAGCATTAGATAAAAAGTGGGTGAAACACCCATTTTTTCCAAGAAATGGTTCAAATTGGTTTATCGACATGAGTGTTATATATCGAAAAAAAAATTCCAATTATAGTCAAAACCACCCTTGTATTAACATAGTGGTAGAAAGAGTACCATGCTGCGCCGAATTTCAAACGTTTTCGCTTTAACCATGCTATTGGGCCTACTTTATTGGTTCATAGAGAATCAAAATAGATTTACCAAAAACTAACGAAATGCTATGGTTCTTCCATATGATTTCTTAAGTTATTCAGAAGTAATTCGTGGGATTATGCACTTTTTTCTAGTTATAACAAAAAAAAGGTGCAGCTGGTCGGATCCAGCCACTTTTTTGAAAAAAAACAACTCGCACACACTCCCTTTCCAAAAAAGATCAATACACCAAGCACTACACTTAGATTTATTGGATTTGTTGCTAAAATATCGGTATTAAACCCGAAACTCCCGGCGGATGACCAGTAACCCAAATAAACGACAGAATCGGTTACGTTTTTCATATGATCTCCCTAGAATAAAAAAGGCAAACAGAGTTCTTTTTGGATCACTTCGCCCCCCCTGTATTTTCTTTCTAAACAGCGTAAAAAATCTATTCTATATAGAACTAGATTTGACTTTTGCAATTTCGACTACGAATGATAATTAGATACTCGGACTTATGTTACTTGTGAAATAACTGGTGTTTGTTGAAACATTTGAGTTCTATTGGACTAAGCTAAGAAGGGGAAGGAAAAAGTAAGGTGATATGCAAACACCCCCACCCAAAATATGTCCTTCCTGGAAATTGGGCATTATCTTAACTAATAAGGAATTCTAGGAGTGAAATTTTGGACGGGAAGGGTAGGGGAATAAAAAATATGTATTTTTTAGTTAGATTTCTAGAATTAGATTAAACAAAGGGATTTGCAAATAAAAGCGCTAATGCTACAACTAGCCCATAAATTGTTAAAGCTTCCATGAAAGCCAGACTAAGCAATAAAGTACCTCTTATTTTTCCCTCGGCCTCGGGTTGTCTCGCAATACCTTCTACAGCTTGGCCCGCAGCAGTACCCTGACCAACTCCAGGTCCAATAGAAGCAAGTCCGACGGCTAATCCAGCAGCAATAACGGAAGCAGCAGAGACCAGTGGATTCATTATAAGTTCCTCGCACCAAAATAAAGAAATGGTTAATGATACAAGCAACCAATGAATTAGAACAAAATTATTTCATCACTAAAATTGATCCAGGCAAAGTAACTCAGAACTCTGATGTGAAGTTCCACAACTTTACTTCGTCCGTTGCTTTGTCCCGAATTGTTCTTTCTATTCTTTCTTGATTTTGTTTCTTAGTCAATTCAAAGTCACAGACGAAATAGAAGTACTTCTATTGAAATCCTCGTCTAAATTCATAGAAATAAATCAAATTAGATCTATCCTTAGGTCATATATACCTAATCCATTATCATATATACAAGTCCGCCTTGGATAATGTAAACCTACTATTCCTATAATCAGATTCTAGAATCTGTCTTCGAAAAAGTTCCACGAGTTGACTTCTAATCATTAGATTAGAGATACCTGGGCCAACACTCGCTCTCCTACCAACTTATTTTTTAGGAATCGAGTTTTTTCCTCTTTTATTCCTTTTTTTATCATTTTATTATTCTAGAAAAATAGACGAATTCATTAGATCGAATCATTGCAGAGCAATCTTAGTATTTGATTGATTTAAGCTCATGCAATTCCCATTTTTTTAAACAAACAATGTCCTAATATTAGTATTACTTTGCTTTTATCTAAGCTAAAAAAAAGCTTATTTCGAAATCAAAAACATGTCAATGATGGCCCTCCATCGATTCTCCTATATAAGCCGCAGCTAAAGTTGCAAAAATCAGAGCTTGAATACCGCTTGTAAATAATCCAAGGAACATGACAGGTATAGGAACCACTGAAGGTACTAAAGAAACAAGAACAACAACTACTAATTCATCAGCTAATATATTCCCGAAAAGTCGAAAACTAAGTGATAAAGGTTTTGTGAAATCTTCTAAGATATTAATGGGTAAAAGAATTGGAGTTGGTTGAATGTATTTACCAAAATAACCCAATCCCTTTTTGCTAAGACCCGCATAAAAATATGCTAGTGACGTGAGTAAAGCTAAAGCAACAGTAGTATTTATATCATTCGTAGGTGCAGCTAACTCCCCTTCAGGTAACTGTATCAGTTTCCAAGGTAAAAGAGCCCCGGACCAATTCGAAACAAAAATAAACAGAAACAGGGTTCCAATAAAGGGAACCCAAGGACCGTATTCTTCTCCAATCTGAGTTTTAGTCACGTCTCGAATGAATTCAAGAATGTATTCGAAAAAATTCTGACTGCTAGTCGGAATAGTTTGTGGATTCCGAATAGCGATAGCGGTTGAACCTAATAAGATAACAATTACAATCCAAGAAGTGATAAGTACCTGGGCATGCACTTGGAAACCGCCGATTTGCCAATACAAATGTTGGCCTACTTCCACACCGGATAGAGCATAGAATATGTTGATGGAACATGATAGAACGTTCATATTGCCCTCTGACAGAAATAGAACTTGAAAAGGAATTATTTTGATTCAATCATCGCTTTTTTAATTTTATATTTTGTATATCAACAAATCACATAATATTCCCATTGATTTTTCTTTTTTCATTCCAGACCCGTACAAGCAATTCTAAAAATCTATGGAAGTCCAAAAGTCATTTTCTCTTATTATTAATCAAGGCTTTCTTATATATCTCGAACGACCCTCACAAATAGCAAATACTAGTTTGTTAAGAATTAATCGGATCGAAGCTATAGCGTCATCATTCGCTGGAATCGAAATATCTGCAAGATCGGGGTCACAATTTGTATCAATTAAACAAATCGTTGGAATTCCCAAAGTGATACACTCTCGAAGAGCCGTATCTTCTTCTTGCTGATCAATGATGATTACAATATCGGGTAAACCCGTCATATATTTAATTCCACCCAGATATGTTTGCAAGTGCGATAATTGTCTCTTCAACATAGCTGCATCTCGTTTCGGAAGACGGTTGATCCCCCCCATTTTTTGTTCCATTCTTAAATCCCGGAACTTATGAAGTCGTGTTTCTGTCGTGGACCAATTCGTTAACATACCACCGAGCCATTTTTTATTAACATAATGACATCGAGCCCTTATTGCAGCTCGGGCTACCGAATCCGCTGCTTTTTTTTTTGTCCCAACAATTAAAAATTGGTTTTCCTTACTTGCTGCATCAAAAACTAAATCACAAGCTTCTGATAAAAAACGAGCAGTTCTAGTAAGATTTGTAATATGAATACCTTTACGCTTTGCAGAAATATACGGTGCCATTCTCGGATTCCACTTTCTAGTACCATGACCAAAATGAACTCCCGCTTCCATCATCTCTTCCAAATTGATGTTCCAATATCTTTTTGTCATTTCTCTCCACACTTCCTCTCTTTTTCAAAAAAAAAAAAAAAAGAGACGACGTACCCTGAAATAAAATAAATAATTGTTCCGAGGGAACCTTGACTTCTACCGGAGATTGGCCGTTGATACACAATCCAAGGCATTCATTCCTTTCTATTTGTATTCCTGATTATTTTTCTTACTTATTATACTTAATATCAAATTAAATGGCCGGATCAACTACAGACTAGTTAAAAACTAGTTAAAAGTGCTGAATCCGCTCTTATAAATCAGTAAATCCCCAAAATGATTGTTCTGATGTATCATGGGAATTCTTTGAAATGGAAGAATGAAATAAATCTCTATGGTGGAACAAAATATTTTGCATTTTCCCCTCAAATAAATTTTTCTTTTTGTTGTTTTGGTGCCTTGAACGATGTACTAATTCTTTGAATCCGGTACCAACGGGTATCATACTGCCCAAAACAACGTTTTCTTTTAGGCCCTTCAACCAATCTATACGACCCCGTAGAGCAGCTTTTGCTAAGACTCGAGCGGTTTCTTGAAAACTCGCTTCGGATATGAAACTTTGAGTATTCAGAGATGCTCTTGTTATTCCCAATAAAATAGCTCGGTAACAGATTGCTTCGTCCAAAGCACGCCCCGTTCGTTCCGCTCGCAACAATCCAATTAGTTCTCCGGGTGAAAAAACATTAGACATTCCGTCTTCTGAAACTAAAACTTTTGATGTTATTTGACGTACAATAATTTCTATATGCCTATTATGAATCTGCACACCCTGGGATCGATAAACCTTTTGTATCTTATTAACCAAAGAGATACGACTTTGAACTATAGTTAGCTCGACACCAATCAAGAATCCCCAGGGAATTCCAAGAATTCTTGTTATATGCTCGTTCCAACCCTCAACTCTTTTTTCTAGGTTCATCGATATTGAATCAATCGAACGTACTTCCAAGACTTGTTCCACTTTTGGAAGACCCTGCGTTATATCACCAGATCTTGATTTTTCATATATAAATGTAACCAAAGTATCCCCCGTAGAAAGGATTTCTCCATAATGTCCATGAACAGTTGCTCCTGGCGTGGCTAAATAGGGTTTAGCTGATCTAATTATTATAGAATCAACTTGAACAATTAAAACTTGGCCCGACTTTAGGTGGGGTCTGTTTTTCGATATACATGCATTTTCACAAATAAACTGCCCAAGATTAATTATTGTGGGTCTCTCTTCACAAAAATTACAATGGATAAAATACCAATTCAAATAAAATGGATTCAAAATTTTTTTACTGCATAGATCGGGATTCGAAATCCTTCTATTTTCATCCATTAAAAAATATTGAATTATGTCAAAAGTCTGTTTTAAAT